CAAGCCGAAAAGATTCTTTTTCTCTTCCGCACATCGATGTTCTGGTGGACAACACCGCTGGACATGGGATGCTGTCCTTTATGGATGCTTTCTCTTGATATAACCAGATCAAGATGGCCGAGGAAGACAGAGCGTTTATCACCATATCGGATAGGGGGGCACGTTCTGTTACAAGGTGATGCCGTTTGGTCTAAAGAATGCCGGGGCGACGTACCAGCGAGCCATGACTGCGCTGTTTCATGATATGATTCACAAGGAAATGGAGGTCTATCTATGTCGATGACACGATCGCCAAGTCTTGGGCTTAAGAAGACCGTGAATTTGAAGAAAGTGTTTGACAGATTGCGGAAATACAGTCTTCGTCTTCATCCGAAAAAGAAAGCCGGGAGGGGTTTTGGTGCTTTGTCAGGTAAGCTACTCGGGTTCATTGTCAGCAGAAGATAAATCGAAGTCGACCTGCAAAAGGCAAAGCAATTATCGACATGCCGGTACCAAAGACAGAGAAAGAAATCTGGGCTTTTTTGGGCAGGCTACAATACATCAGCAGGTTCATTGCCCAGCCCACACCCATCTGTGAGCCGATCTTTAAACTGCTCAGAAAGAATACCCCGCCTTTCAGAAAAGATAGACACAAGGAACGAGGATTGCCAAAAGGCGTTTGACAAAGTTAAGAAATATCTACTCAATCCTCCCATCCAGGTACCGCCAACGCCTGGTCGACCTCTCCTGATGTATCTGTAAGTAATGGAAGCATCCATGAGTTGTGTCCTTGATCAGCGCGATGAAACGGGTAGGAAGGAAAGAGCCATATACTATCTCAGCAAGAAGTTCACTGATTATGAGACAAGGTATACGGTTCTAGAAAAGACCTGTTGTGCTCTTACACGGGCCTCGCAAGGCCTACGCCACTACATGTTGAACTATACGACCATGCTGCAAGGATGGGCCCGCTGAAGTATCTCTTTGAAAAGCCAGCCCTCACGGGCCGTACAGCAAGGTGGCGGATGTTACTCTCAGAGTTCGATATTGTGTACGTCACCCAGAAGCCCTAAATGAGAAAGGCAAGGGGCAGGCAATAGCAGACCACCTGCGGATCATCCCATCCCGTGCCTGACTATGAGCTTGATTTTTTAGTAAGGGGACGAATTTCGCGGGCGAAGCTATTCTATTTGCGGTAGGCGAAGAAGAAGACGAAACTCCTCATGATTGGCAAATGTTCTTTGACGGTGCAGTAAATCAGAACGGAAATGGAGTTGGAAGCAGCCCCTTTCTACATGCTATCTTAAAGCTCGCCAAAAAAGAGGAGCCCAGCCCATATTCCCATAGCCGTCAAGTTGAGATTCTTTTGCACAAACAATATCGCTGAATATTCTGCGTGTATCACAGGCGCTTCGCGCCCTCGAGTTGAGAATCAAGGAGATTGATGTATATGGAGATTCGTCACTTATCATCTTTCAGACAACTGGTGATTGGAAAACCAAAGATCAGAAGCTCATTCCCTACCATCAGTATCTGGAAGATATCAGCCTAAAGTTCAGACGGATTACCTTCAATTATCTGTCGAGGACGAAGAATCAGTTTGCTGACGCATTGGCCACACTAGCTTCCATGATCAGTAGACGGTATTGATATCCGGCCAATAAGTCGACGAATCGGATTGAAATCAGTGTGAAGAAGAGCCATGCGAGGACTAATCAAGCAAAATAGTAGTCATGTCCATAAGGAAAAAAGATCGTCAACGCTTCTAACGTCCGGAGGAACTAAGTAGGAGGGCCGGAACGGAACTAGAGGACTCTGTGAGACCCCATTCATTTCCTGTCTACCTCTCTGAATCCTGAGTTTTCGGAGCAGTAGAGACTCGCGCTTTAGCCGCTTCATCTGAAGTGAAGGAGGGCTTACAGAAGTCACAGCACCAGAAAGTGACAATAGGCAAATCAACAAAAATGCAAGAAAAAGAGGAAACTGTACATCAAGCCCTGTATAGCGGGACAGAGAAAAGAAATGGTACCCCTCCGCCCCTTACTATTAAAAAAATGACCAGACGTACCTGGTTGCGATCAGATGTAGGAGAGAAGTTAGTTTAGGAGCCACCGCATACGTTTACTCTTTAATTAATTTGTGAGATTTGCGATCGCCTCGCTGGTCCTCCAAATCCCCTTGAGTATTAAAAGCAAAATTGTTTGATCATTCAATGGATCAAGCAAGGTGTTGATTTCTCTTTTCAAATCAAGGTCTTCTTCGAAAGAACCAGAGTTAGCCGAGGAGCTCGAGCAGGAGTTTATTAAAAGCTGAAAAACGGAAGACTGGGGCCTTTTTACAAAAAGTATGGGAAACCAGAAACGGAATACCTAGGTCGCAAGGCAAGGGAGGACGGAACCCCACTTCGACTCACCAAGGAGAAGGTAAGTACTTTTATATCGTTTCTTCTGAAGTGATATAGAGCAATGCCTGGACTGGGGGGGCGTCGGCCCACGGGAAACCATTTGAGATGCGACCGTGA